TATTTGGTGGGTAACATCGATGAAGCTACCGCGAAAGCTATGAACTTAGAAGTGGAGAGCAAATTGAAGAAATGACCTTAAATCTTTGTGTACTGACTCCTAATCGAATTATTTGGGATTCAGAAGTGAAAGAAATCATTTTATCTACTAATAGTGGCCAAATTGGCGTATTACCAAACCACGCCCCTATTGCCACGGCTGTAGATATAGGTCTTTTGAGAATACGCCTCAACGACCAATGGTTAACGGTGGCTCTGATGGGTGGTTTCGCTAGAATAGGTAATAATGAGATCACCATTTTAGGAAATGATGCGGAGATGAGTACTGACATTGATCCGCAAGAAGCTCAGCAAGCTCTTGAAATAGCTGAAGCTAACTTGAGTAGAGCTGAGGGTAAGAGACAAGCAATTGAAGCGAATCTAGCTCTCAGACGAGCTAGGACACGAGTAGAGGCTGTAAATGCTATTTCCTCCTAGTCAAGTCAATACATCAAAATAATCAAAAGAAGTTCTTTAGAACTGTATTATTATACACCACATTTTTATTCTGCCAATTGAACACAATCAAGTCTAATCTGATATAACGAAAAAAAAAAGAAAATGGGTAGAAAAACTTATTAGATATCACTCAATTGGCTTCGGTATCTAATAAGTTCTACCTACTATTGGATTTGAACCAATGACTCCCGCCGTATGAAAGCAATACTCTAACCACTGAGTTAAGTAGGTTATTTATCACCAAAAAAAGGACCCATCACTTATAGGATTATAAGTGGAATATTATTTCTAAGCAATACCAATCTGTTAACAGTAGACGGATCAGAGAGCTATCATGTGGGATTATGGAATATCCATCTTGACAAGAAATTATCCATATGTTAATATATCTATGACAAGGGCTATAGCTCAGTTAGGTAGAGCACCTCGTTTACACGTGCGCCAATGCTTTTCAAGGGAGCCCATTATGCAATGCAAGAAACATAATTGATCTTAATTGACAAATCGATGTCTTACTCCATAGATTCGAGGGAACAAGAGAACAATAGCCTGACAAATATTGGGTTGGTCCGATTCAGGTGCGAATTCAGGTGCCAAATCAAATAGAACCCGCCATTGATTTGATAGTTGATAAGGTAAATACCCAGTCCATTCAATGCTAGGCATAATGAGTATAAGGGCCTCAAAATAACCTTTTTTCGTCCTATGAACTTTAAGGTGTATGAAGTCTCATATTCGACTCTTGCAGCGTAGCGATAGAGACTCCATCTAACTTAGTTTGATCTAGGCCGAAGGCAGACCTAAGTCAAGGTAACCCTTCTTTGAAACACTTTGGTATTGCTCCTAGATCAGAATACAAATGATGAATCAGAGCACATGGAGCCATCTCATTATTTTCCTGTAAAGAAAAATATGGTGGACTAACTGATCTTTACATCAGTTTATGAAAGAGCCCAATGCAACAAAATGCATGTTGGGTCTTTGAAACAGTTCGAATCATTTCGATAATAATCAGTTTGATCTGTTTTACCGAGAAGGTCTACGGTTCGAGTCCGTATAGCCCTAATACATTCTATTTTAGTTTAGTATAGTTTTCATTTCCTCATTAGTACTTGTTTATAGACTGGCCGGTTGGTTGGTCCAAAAGTATTACCACATGTTCATGTAAATACATAGGGACAGGAAAATAAAAACAATAAATAAAAAACAATAATTCATTCCAATAGATCTAATCAGTATTTGTAAAATCTCGGATAAAATACTCATCTTCCTTCATTAATCTTCGTGGATGGATTACATATGACCTTTTTCCTCTTTTCCTGTCCATGATTAAAGAGTTAGTGATACATTTTTGCGTTGGTATATCGAATCCGGTCAATTTATGAAGTGAGAATCATGACATGATTCTGTCTAAAAACTTCAACAGTCACATAGATCTAGGACCTATTTTTTTCTTGTATTTGTTTTGTGGAGTCGCCTGACTAATCGCTTTTTGGCAGAACAACAACCCCAATTGATTGATTCAGAGATAATGCAGAGATAATGAATTGGTCCTAAATGTATCAATTTCCTTCTTCTATATTCTATGAGTTGAGTTGGTTTTGGGATTTGGTCTGTCAAATCATTCGATAATGTCTAATTCTTTCTATTAGAAGTATCTTTCTTATGTAGATTAGATAATTTACGATTCCGTCTATTATACCACTCTGTGGTATGTTTCATTGTGTAATGTAGGTTTGCTGTAAAACAAACCTTTTTCTTGTAGTGAAATCCAACCCATCGGGTGGTCTTACTATTACTAAGTGTTATTGCCGTAACAAAACAAACAAGTATTTTGGTTCATTCCAAATCGCGATCTTTCTTTAGTACTCGAGATTGGTCTGAAATGGAATGACTCTTTTTTTTTTTTCATTCTAACTCTAATGAAATAACTCGATTCTTTTTATTTTATTTCTGAGAGGGTCAGTCGGTATAGTACAAGAAAAAAGTTTCGAATTTTTTTG